CTAAACTTCTCTTAATGTCTTTTTGAGCAAGAGCTAAGGTCGCTCCTAATAATACTGTTATTATACCAATAAAAGATATTCCATACATTATGGAAGGTATAACTATGAAAAGAGGAAGGAGTCGAGCAACTAGAAAAATCCCCGCTGCTACCATGGTAGCAGCATGTATGAGAGCTGAAATAGGAGTAGGTCCCTCCATAGCATCAGGTAACCATACATGAAGGGGAAATTGGGCCGATTTAGCAACTGCGCCAGCAAATAGTAAAAAAGCACATAAAATACAAAATAAGGAATTGACCCCATTATTATTAATTAAGTTATTGAATATTTCAAACAAATCCCGAAACTCGAAACTACCTGTTATCCAATAAAAACCTAGAATTCCTAATAATAAACCAAAATCTCCTACACGATTAGTCACAAACGCCTTTTGACAAGCATTTGCGGCAATAGGGCGTGTGAACCAAAAACCTATTAATAGATACGAACACATTCCAACTAATTCCCAAAAAATATAAATTTGTATCAAATTCGAACTAGTAACTAAACCCAACATAGAAGTATTGAAAAAACTCATATACGCAAAAAATCTCAAATATCCCTGATCATGAGACATATAATTATCACTATAAATAAGAACCAGAACTGCAACAGTAGTAATTAACATTGACATAATAGAAGTAAGTGGATCGAGCAAGTATCCAAATTCTAAAGAAAAATCATTATTAATAGTCCAAGACCATACATATTGATAAATAGAATTACTGTTTATTTGCTGAATAGACAGTTTCATCGAAAAAATCATAACTATACTTAACAACGAAATACTCGAAAAAGCCCATATACGTCGAAGATTCTTTGTTGCCGTTGGAAAAAATAAAAGTCCAACTCCTATTAACAAAGGAACGGGAAGTGTAAGGAAGGGTATGATCCATGCATATTGGTATATATGTTCCATAGTCGAAGAGAAAAATTTTTAATTAATTTAAATTTTTTGTTTACAATTCAAAGGCTCTTGCTTCTTTTGAAATTTGAAAGAAGTCAATAAAAAATCAAGATATAGAATATCTCAATATAGATAGAATTTTTTTTTATTTTACATTTTTTATTCTATATCAAATATTAATATGGATGTTAAGTATTTTTTTACTATTCAAATCACGAAGTTATAATTGGTCAAATAACCAATTTGTTAGTGAACGTGTTAATTATTCGAAACTATGAAATCCTATGAAGTAGAAAGATAAAATAAATTCGACTTTCATTTCCATTTAAGGATCAAAATTCGACTAAAATAGGAATGATAAAATCAACTAAAGACCTAATATCTAATAAAATCAATAATGATAAAGATAAAAAAAGAATGAAGTATTTTAAAATTCATTTATTCTATTATTCTATAGTTTATTTAGAATTATTAACTCATTTTATTTTATGCAAAATTTTGGAATTGTTTTTCATTTCAAACAAAAACATAGAACAAAATTCGATTTTTTAGTTATCAATTTTTTATAGAAACGAATTTTTTCCTTTACTTTCTAATTTTTATAGCATAGAATAAAAAAATGTCTCAAATCATGGATCCTTTAAATTAAAAAATGTTATTTATTGGAACCATTTCAATTTGAAAATCAAAATTTCGATGTATTTTAAAAAAAGAATTCAAATTTTTCAATCAAGATCTAATCAAAGGTTGAGTTCTTAAAGTTTTCAATGTGATTTTTTATGTACATGTAAATAAAATACAACACATAAAAAATAAATACAGATATAATTCGAAAATTTTTTGATTCATTATTTTTATTTAAATTTAATCAATTTTTATTAATCTTAATCAATTTCGTACAATTTTTTTTTGTTTTATTTTATGAATATTCTACTCCATCAAATATTTTCGATTAGAAATATAGAAAATCTATTTCGACTTTATAGTTATGCTTTTCGATTTTAAAAAGGATAACGCCTAGAATCGAAATACATAGATAATAAATAGAAAACAAAGATTGGTTTGAACAATAGATGTCTTTCACATCCAACTATAACACTGAGCAATCAATTCAAAATGGCAGTTCCCAAAAAACGTACTTCGATTTACAAAAAACGCATTCGTAAAAATATTTGGAAAAAAAAGGGGTATTGGGCAGCGTTAAAAGCCTTTTCATTAGCAAAATCTCTTTCGACCGGGAATTCAAAAAGTTTTTTTGTACCAAAAATAAGTAATTAAACCTTGGAATAATCGGAATAATCGAAATCGACCTGATAAAAAAATAGTATATGGTATAAAAAATTCTAAATAATTTCATTTTTTATTTAGAATCAAAAATAGAGAAAATAAACCATTTAAGATTTCAGTAGGTTTTCTTTTTTTTTTTATTAATTAATAATTAATGTTTTGAACTATAGTAAATTGGAACTTTTTTTCTGATCTGATGATATGGAGATTTAAGAACTTTTATGCCAACTCTAAAATAGTACTTTTTGTTTGAAAAACTATCTATAATCTATATATACAGAATAGTTTTTCACTTTTCTTTTTTAGTCTCTTTTGTAATTTCTAAGATGGGGATTTTTTGTCCCCATCAATCTATTTGTTTTGTCACAATACAAAAAAATAAGAAAAGTTTTTTCTACCTATATAAAATTTAAACTCTATTTTTTGTCAAAAAAGGCAAATAGAAAATGGTTAAACTTTAACTTCCGAAAACATTATTTCTCGGAATTTATATATTATATATTCCTCGGTTTTAATTTTAATTCAAATTTATCAAAAAAATCCTTTACTATAACTAACTATTACTATAAGTTTATTTGTTATTTTTGAAATCAACTACAAAATTCATTTGGTAAAGAAAATGAGTAAAGAACTTTATTGAGGTCTATCCTGTGATGAAAGAAAAAATCTTCTAGTTATAGGGGTTTTATTTCAAGAGAACATTAACTATACGAGAGTCCGTTGACAAATTAAAGCAATACTATAAAATTTACGAAAATTGACTTAAAATAATAAAAAAACTAATTAATAAGTAATTAAGTAGTATAGAATTATTATTCTGAATATGAATCATTTTAATTGCTGAATAAAAAAGCATTTGCAAACTAAAATTGAAATGCTTCAAAAAAGAATATTGTATTCAATTAAACTCGACGATTGAATAAAAAAGAGCTATTATGATTTCAAACAAGCCGCTATGGTGAAATTGGTAGACACGCTGCTCTTAGGAAGCAGTGCGAAAGCATCTCGGTTCGAGTCCGAGTGGCGGCATGGCATATTACAAATTCTCAAAAAATTTCAATAGTGTTATAACCAACCAACCTATAATAAATAATGAAACTGAAATAATTTTTTTCTGATTTACATTTCATAATTTTAAATTGAAGGATTTTTTTTAATACATATTTTATATTTCTATGATATCTTTGACTTTAGAGCATATTTTAACTCATATTTCCTTTTCAACGGTTTCCGTTGTAATTACACTCCATTTGATAACTTTATTAGTGAATGAAATAATAGGACTATATAATTCATTAGAAAAAGGCATGGTAGTTACTTTTTTCTGTATAACAGGATTATTAGTTACTCGATGGGTTTATTGGAACCATTTCCCATTAAGTGATCTATATGAATCATTAATCTTCCTTTCCTGGAGTTTCCACCTTATTCATATGATTCCATTTTTTTTTAAAAAAGAGAAAAACTCTTTAAGTGGAATAACTGCGCCAAGTGCTATTTTTACCCAAGGATTTGCTACGTCAGGCCTCTTAACTAAAAGGCATCAATCCGCAATATTAGTACCCGCTCTCCAATCTCAATGGTTAATGATGCATGTAAGTATGATGGTATTGGGTTATGCAGCTCTTTTATGCGGATCATTATTATCAGTAACACTTCTAATCATTACATTTCAAAAAGATATAATAAAAATTTTTGATAAACGAAAATATTTATTAAATGAGTCATTTTTCGTCGGTGAGATTCAATACATAGATGAAAAAAGCAATCTTAATATTGGACAAACTGTTTCGCCTTCTAGAAATTATTACAGGTCTCAATTGATTGAACAACTGGATCATTGGAGTTATCGTATTATTAGTCTAGGATTTATCTTTTTAACCATAGGTATTCTTTCAGGAGCAGTATGGGCCAATGAGGCATGGGGATCATATTGGAATTGGGACCCAAAGGAAACTTGGGCATTTATTACTTGGACCATATTTGCAATCTATTTACATATTCGAACAAATCAAAATTTACGGGATGAAAATTCGGCAATTGTGGCTTTTATAGGTTTTCTTATAATTTGGATATGTTACTTTGGGGTCAATCTATTAGGAATAGGGCTACATAGTTATGGTTCATTTACATTAACGCTTAATTAAATGAAAAAAGGTCCTTACGAATACAAATCAAGGCATAAATAAGTTTCTTGGAAATAGGTGAGAACCGTTTAAATCATTATTTAAACGGCTCTCACAAATGTCAAATATGTCTGATTCTAATTTCGATTCAGCTCTGTTTTTTCTTAAAAAGACTGCTTTTCTTTTATTAAATGAAAGGAAATCTATCTAAAAAAATAATTGGATAAAATAGCTTCCACTTTCTCAACTGATAGTGAAAGAACGAAATCCGGGTAAACGCCAAGACCTATTACTGGTAGAAAAATAGAAGTCGAAACAAACAACTCTCGCGGTCCAGAATCAAAAAAAGAAGAATTTGTAATATTAAATAATTTATATCCATAAAACATTTGACGTAACATAGATAATGAATAAATAGGAGTTAATATCATTCCAATTGCCATTCCAAAAGTAATTAGTATTTTTGGTATTAAAAGATATTTTTGACTGGTAATTATTCCAAAAAATACTATTAATTCTGCAATAAAACCACTCATGCCCGGTAATGCAAGAGATGCCATTGAAAAGCTACTAAAGAGTGTGAATATTTTTGGCATTGGAATCGCTATTCCGCCCATTTCGTCGAGATAAACAAGACGGATTCTATCGTAACTAGTTCCCGCTAAGAAAAAAAGTGCAGCACCAATAAATCCATGAGAAATTATTTGTAAAATGACTCCATTAAGTCCCGTATCAGTTATAGAACTAATTCCTATAACTATGAAACCCATGTGAGATACAGACGAATAGGCTATTCTTTTTTTTAAATTACGTTGTCCGGGAGATGTTAAAGCTGCATAGATTATTTGCATTGTGCCTATTATCATTAACCAAGGAGAAAATATAGAATGAGCACGAGGTAATAATTCCATATTGATCCGAACCAATCCATATGCTCCCATTTTTAATAAGATTCCGGCTAAAAGCATACAAGTACTGTAATGTGCTTCCCCATGGGTATCCGGCAACCATGTATGTAAAGGTATAATCGGTAATTTAACAGCAAAAGCAACAAAAAATCCAATATATAAGATTATTTCTAATGCCACAGGATATGATTGATTCACTAATGTTTCCAAATTTAATGTTGGTTCATTAGAACCATATAAACTAATACCCAGAACTCCCATTAATAGAAAAATGGAACCTCCCGCCGTATACAAAATAAATTTCGTAGCGGAATAGAGACGTTTCCTTCCTCCCCACATGGATAAAAGTAGATAAACAGGAATTAATTCTAATTCCCACATTATGAAAAAAAGTAAAAGGTCTCGGGACGAAAATGATCCTATTTGACCACTGTACATTGCTAACATCAGGAAATGGAATAATCGAGAATCTCGAGTAACTGGCCAAGCCGCCAGAGTAGCTAAAGTAGTAATAAATCCCGTCAGTAAAATAGGTCCTATTGAAAGTCCATCGATTCCTAATCTCCAATGGAAATCAAAAAAGTTGATCCATTTATAATCTTCTACCAGTTGGATTAATGGATCGTCCGGTTGGAAATGATAATAAAATGCATAAGTCGTTAGAAGGAGTTCCAAAATAGCTATGCATATAGTATACCACCTTATGACCTTATTTCCTCTATGAGGAAATAAGAAAATAAAAGAACCCGCAAATATGGGCAAACCTACAATTGTTGTTAACCAGGGAAAATGATTCGTGGTAAAGACAAGATACACTTTGGCCAAAAAAACCCGTATCCAAAAAGAGATTAATCTCTTTTTGGATACAGGTTTTTGTCGGTAAAAAAAATCCAAATAAAATAAATGGATTCAAATGGAATTTTCTGAAACGTATTAAATTAATAACCTAGACCCATACTGCGAGTTGTTTCATGCCATAAATAAACGCGAACGCTTAAAAAATCGGTTGGACAAGCGGATTCACATCTCTTACAACCGACACAATCCTCCGTTCTTGGAGCCGAAGCTATTTGTTTAGCTTTACATCCATCCCAAGGTATCATTTCTAATACATCTGTGGGGCAAGCTCGGACACATTGAGTACATCCTATACATGTATCATAAATCTTAACTGAATGTGACATTGGATTTTTCATTTTTTAATTTCATTAATTTTCGATCTAGTTATAGTCAAATAAATGAAATACATATTCAAATATCAGACGAATCAATTACCAGATGAATCAATGATTTCCCAGAATTGTTTGAAGCAATCTACTTCTGGATTGGATCGGCGACTTATTAGAATAATTAGAAAATAAATATAAAATGGAGAAATGGAAAAGAGGTCCAAAATACTTTGATTTATTATATTTTTGAAAGTATATTTTAAAGTGCAATATCTAGTAATCTAAATTGAATTGATGAATTTTAAAATTTCTAGAATAGAATTTTCGAAAATTCGAAAATAATAATAAAATTAAAAAACAATACTATAAAACAAACTATTTATTCAATAAATTCGATTGATTGATACGAGTTGATTTTCTATTACGATAAATTGAAGAAACAATAGCCGGCCCAATAGCTGCTTCAGCGGCTGCAATGGCTATAACAAAAATTGAGAAAATGTTTCCTTTTAATTGGCGACTATCAAAAAAATCCGAAAATGTTACAAAATTTAGATTAACTGCATTCAATAAAAGTTCAAGACACATAAGCGCCCGAACCAAATTTCGACTCGTAACTAACCCAAAAATCCCGATAGAAAATAAAAAAGCACTCAAAACAAGTACATATTCGAGTATCATTGACCAGCTCCAATCTTTATTCATTTCAATATGACCAACAATTAAACCAATTTGATTGACTAGAATAGAAGAAATTAAGAACAAAAAATAAAATAGACTAATAATAAATTGAATGAAAAATTTCGAAACCAATTCGAATAGAATTGAAATGAATATGATAAAATAGAATTTTTATTTCAATTGGTAGTTTAAAAAATGAATTATTTTTATTGACGAGCCACAGCAATTGCACCTATTAAAGCAACTAAAAGAATTATTGAAATGAATTCAAATGGAAGAAAAAAATCAGTTGATAAATGAATTCCAATTTGTTGACTAGCATTTATCAAATCTTGTTCTAGAATTTGATTGGATTTTGTAGTCCAAATAATCCCATACCAGGACGTTTTTAAAATAGTAATAGTTAATAAAACAAAAAGACTTGTACAAACCAATGAAGTAATCCCGTCCCCAACAGTCCACATATGAAAATTTTTGTCATATTCTGGACCATTCATGAACATTACAGAAAAAATTATTAATACATTTATAGCTCCGACATAAATAAGGAGTTGTGCAGAAGCTACAAAATGGGAGTTTGCTAGAATATAGAATAAAGATATACAAACAAGAACCAATCCTAGTGAAAAGGCAGAAAAAATTGTATTGGTAAATAATACCACTCCTAGACCCCCTAATATAAGACCTGAACCCAGAAAGACTAAAAGAAAATCATGTATTGGTCCAGGTAAATCCATTATATGTAAAATACGAGATAAAAAAATCAGAATGTTTCATGATCTTATTGACTTGAACAGGAAAAAGAAGTTTATGCGTTATTAATTGGTAAATCCTATTATGTAGAACTTAATGTTAGTAAAGTTATTGAACCCGTCGCATTTCTTTTTATCTGAAAGGGCAGTGGGTAGTTCACAATTAAAATCATTCCAGTAAAGAAATTCTAAATCTAATTTAAAGTTGTGATTTTACCAATCAATAGGAATAGTGAATAATCATAATTTCTAGTTATTGAACAAGAAAAAAAGAACTTTAATAATTAGGAATTGTTCTTCAATCGCGGGATTTTTCTTTTGTTTGAGGCGAATGCAAAATTGTTCGAATTGTATAATCATCGGTTATTGATATTGGTAAACGACCCAGAGCAATTTGATTATAATTTAATTCGTGACGATCATAAGTCGAAAGCTCATATTCTTCAGTCATTGATAAACAATTTGTTGGACAATACTCAACACAATTCCCACAAAATATACAAATTCCAAAATCAATGCTGTAATTAAGCAACCGTTTCTTTCGAATATCTGTTTCCAATTTCCAATCAACAACGGGTAAATCTATAGGACATGCACGAACACATACTTCACAAGCAATGCATTTATCAAATTCAAAATGAATTCGACCACGAAAACGTTCGGATGTGATTAACTTTTCATAAGGATATTGAATAGTTACAGGTAAACGATTAGCGTGGGATAGGGTAATCATAAAACCTTGACCAATGTACCTTGCCGCGCGTATTGTTTGTTGACCATAATTGATGAACCCAGTTACCATAGGGAACATATAGCAAATATCAATAAAAAAAAAGATTTTGTTTCTTTCTCTTGTTTGTACCAAGTTGTGAATTAAATTAGAGTAAAAATCAACTATTTTTTTTTGTATAATTTATAATGAAAAAAGTTGGGAAGAAGTTGTTAATAATAGATTACCTAAAGAAATAGGTAAAAGAAATTTCCATCCAAGATTTAATAATTGGTCCATTCTCAGTCTAGGTAAAGTCCATCTTGTTGTAATAGGAATGAACAAGAACAAAAAGGTTTTAGCTAATGTAATTAAAATATCAAGTGTCGTTCCAAAGACTCCATCTACTTTATTTATTTCAAAAAACTCAAATATGTCTGGAATAGCGAAATTCCAACCACCCAAGTAAAGAACGGTTACAAATAATGAAGAGATTAATAGATTTAGATAAGACGCAACATAAAATAAACCAAATTTAATACCTGAATATTCGGTTTGATAACCTGCTACTAATTCTTCTTCTGCTTCTGGTAAATCAAAAGGCAATCTCTCGCATTCTGCTAGAGAAGAAATTATAAAAACAAGAAATCCTATGGGTTGCCGCCACAAATTCCATCCCCAAAAACCGTATTTCGATTGCGCCTCAACTATATCAACTGTACTTGAACTGTTAGATAATTATAGTCGATAATAAGATCACTCTCGTCATCGCTATTACAGAACCGTACATGAGATTTTCACCTCATACGGCTCCTCAAGGGCCATAAATAAATCTAAGGATTTATTTGATATTCTTTAATCTTGATATGTTTGTAGAATAAATAAAGTGAAAATCAATTGAAAAACCCTGGATTAAACCAATGAAATTCTGTCTGCTATACTCTGAAAAGTGCTTCGGAATTGATCTCCTCCTTTATTTTGAAGAATTTTCATTTTTTTTTTTTATTGAGTAATAACTTAATCTTTGAATAAAATACTCTTTTATCAATATCATTAAAAATTTCACCTTAGTTTCATTATTTTCGATTTCGAAAAAGAATTCATCAGCCATTTATGATTTATGCGATGACAAAAATCTCATTTCTGTGAATATGGATATCGAAAAAAAAGAGCTTTTTTTTGCAATTCCATTTTATATTATCTATTTTTTTTTTCGTCCCTCTTATTTCTTCTATTTAGGCTTGAAATAAAAAAGTAAAGGATTACTTCGTTCCTGATAGTCATTCACTTAATCGGTGGATAGGAGCATACTCTGGATCGGAATTTCTGGGAGTACTACTTGATCATTTCTACCAATTTAAAGCCTCAATTAGTATTTCTTTTATGTAAAAATCTTTTTTTGGATAACTTACATAATCTCTATTACAAATCCTTTGTGTACTTTGGTGTTCCTAATCATCCACCCATTTGTTTTTCATTTCTATGAAAATTGATGTCATATATCATAATACATATAAAAAAAGATAGTAAAACTTCATAGAATTATTCTTTTCAACCCGCTTCAAGTCGTGATGCCTAATTAACCAATCTTGGGGTTGATTGCTTATGTTTATTTTCGTTTAACCCTTGTACATAGGCAATGAGATTCCATTTTTTTTACTGCAAATTTCGAAGCTGTTTTCTTTCACTCCTCTAACTATCTGGTTTAGTTTATCAACCCGAGCAGTGAATAAAAAAATCAGATACTATTCAATACATTTTTTTATTCTTAGAAACCTAAAACGAAATGGTTGAAGGTGAAGACCCACGTTTCTACGAATCGCACGTAGAGATATTGATAATACACATAGAGTTAATGGTATTTCATAACTAATTGATTGGGCAGCAGCCCGTAGACCACCTAAAAAGGAATATTTATTGTTTGATCCATATCCTGACATAAGAAGTCCAATGGGAGCAATACTTGAAATAGCGATCCATAAAAAAACACCAATACTGAGATCAGCTAGAACAAGGCGAGAACCAAAAGGGATTACTAAATAACTTAGTAAAATTGATATGACTGCTATAGAAGGTCCGATACTAAATAAATGTGTATCCCCTCTAGATGGAAGAAGATTCTCTTTAAAAAGTAATTTTGTTCCGTCCGCTAGAGCTTGAAGAATTCCTAAAGGGCCGGCATATTCAGGTCCAATACGTTGTTGTATACCTGCGGATATTTCTCTTTCTAACCACACAATTACTAGTACACCTATTGTGATTACCAATACTAGAATCAAAATGGGAAAAAGCATCCATATAGTCCCATAAGCCTCTTTTAAGGATTCTAGTCTGGAAAAAGAATTGATAGCTTGTACTTCGGTTATATCAATTATCATTTCAACGATCAACTTCTCCCATAATGATATCTATGCTACCTAGTATTGTCATAATATCAGCCAATTTCATTTTTTTAACTAACTGAGGAAGAATTTGCAAATTGATAAAACCCGGAGGGCGAATTTTCCATCTCCAAGGAAAAACACTCTGATCTCCTATCAAAAATATTCCTAATTCTCCCTTTGGAGCTTCAACTCTTGCATAAAGTTCTTGTTTCGACAATTCAAAAGCAGGAGATGGTTTTTTACTAATGAATCGATATTCAAAATCATTCCATTCAGGATATTTTATCCTATTAATATTAAAGCGTCGGATTTCTAAATTCTCGTATGGACCCCCTGGAATTCCTTCTAGAGCTTGTTGAATAATTTTTACAGATTCTACCATTTCACCGATTCGTATTAAATAACGAGCTAATGAATCTCCTTCTTTTTGCCATTGAACTTCCCAATCAAATTCATCATAACACTCATAATGATCAACTTTACGAAGATCCCATTGTATTCCAGAAGCTCGTAGCATTGGTCCTGATAACCCCCAATTTACTGCTTCTTCTCCCCCAATAATGCCTACGTTCTCAACTCGTTCTAAAAAAATAGGATTTCGCGTAATAAGTTTTTGGTATTCCGCAAGCGCTATTAAAAAATAATCACAAAAATCTAAACATTTATCTATCCATCCATAAGGTAGATCGGCAGCTACTCCTCCAATACGGAAATAGTTATGCATCATTCTCATACCGGTAGCAGCTTCAAATAAATCATATATCAATTCTCTTTCTCTGAAAATATAGAAAAAAGGGGTCTGTGCGCCAATATCTGCCATAAAGGGGCCGAGCCATAACAAATGAGAAGCTATACGACTTAACTCCAACATAATTACTCTGATATAGCTAGCTCTTTTAGGTACTTGAATATTTCCTAATTGTTCAGGCCCATTTACAGTTATTGCTTCTGTGAACATAGTAGCTAAATAATCCCAACGTGTTACATAAGGCAGATATTGTATAATTGTTCGATTTTCCGCAATTTTTTCCATACCTCTGTGTAAATAACCCACGATTGGTTCGCAATCAATAACATCTTCACCGTCTAAAGTAACGATGAGTCGGAGAACGCCATGCATTGATGGATGGTGAGGGCCCATATTGACTATCATGAGGTCTTTTCTGGGAGTTGGTACAGTCATAGGTTTTTCCCCGATTCATTCTTTTACGAATTCATTTTTCCATGAATTGCTGAAAACAAGAAGAAGTTCATCAAAATTCAAGATCTAATAAATCAAATAATTCAAAACGATTCTTCAAATTAACGTGTTTTTAGTTCTCGAATGTTCAATCGACTGATTAATTCTTTATAACGTACTCCATTTTTCTTTGACAAATAAGCCAGTAATCGTTGACGTTTTCCCAGAATTTTTCGTAGACCTCTCTGAGATGAATAGTCTTTTTTGTGGAATTCCAAATGGGAAGTAAGTCTTCGTATCTTATTGGTAAAACAGAATACTTGAAATTCAACGGACCCCTTGTTTTCTTCTTTTTGTTCATGCGAAATAACAGATATGAAAGAATTTTTTTGTTGTTTCATTTTCTCTTTTTGTTTCGTTTTAGGAAATATGGAATTTTACTGATCAGTAATAATAATGCAAACTGTTTTAATCCGGTATACACAATACCTTATTGATTCAGTTTATGAAAGAAACTTAATGAAGAAAATTATGTTGATTCATTTCTGAATCTAATTAATACGTTATCGAATTCTTATCATGTATCAAAATTGCACGTACGTCAAGGCGTACATGCAATTTTGATACATGATAAGGAATCTATAAGACAAATGTATCATAAATGAATTTTTAATTGTGGATACATATGTATTCTTAATAGACTAAAACGACTCCCGTTATTAGTATCAAACCAATAACGATTCATACAAGCTAAATCTTCTAATCGATAATTGGGCCAAAGAAAAAATTGTAATTTTCTAAGTGTATTTTTATCTTGATCAAGATCTTTGTTTTCATCAAAAAATTGACTACAGTTTTTTACCCGATTTCCTATTTGTTTTGTATTCACACCATTATTATTCCTTGAATTCAAACAAATCAGAATTCTCAATTCTCTACGACGTCTAAGTGATAAAATATTTTCAGGAACAAGCAAATCAAAATTTTTTTTATCAAGATTTTCACTATATATTTTTTGATTATTTTGTTGTTTATTCTTATGAACCAAAGAAATACCTATGGTTTGAAATAAAATCAATAGTTCATCATCTTTTACAGACAAATGAATCGATTCAACAACCAATATTCCCTTTAGTAGCAAGTCGTTAAGACTTAAAAGGTCATTTGAAACCAGTGTGTCCATAGTCATTTCTTTTCTTTTTAGAGAGTCTATAGTAACTTCTATTGGATTTTTTAATCTAAGCTGGAAACAATATACTTTGATATTATCGATCAGTTTTTGATCCAAAGACCAACCCCATCTCAATTGAAAACGCAAATAATCTTTCACTAAGAAATCAAGTTCTGGTTTTTTAACCTTCTTGGGTTTTTTAGGTTTTTTAGGCATTGTCACATCGAATTTTATATCATTTTTTTGAATTTCTTGATTTGGGAAAATATATTCAACCTCCTCTTCGTCTATATTCCCTTTATTTGTTAATTCATAAAAATCATTTGACGTTGATGGTATAAAATCATTCGTTTTTTTATTTCTATTGATGTTTTTATTTTCATTTAGATTAGAATTTGAAAAAAGAAAATCTGTTGGTATAAGCCAAGGTTTCATTTTATATTCATTTAAAAATAAGACAAAGTCAGAGAAAAACCAAGATTCCAAGGGACGGTTTAGTATTTCTTCATTCATTCCCATCCAATCAAAAAGGCTGTTTTTTTGATGGAATCGCTTGATTTCTTGATAATCTTTCAATTCAGTTTTAGTATTTTCATACATGTTAGTACTAATATCGAACCAGGTCTCAATGTCGCTTTTCTTCCTAAAACAAAAATGGATAGTTTTCAAATCCAAATATTTTCTATCTGTATTTTTCTCTATATCCATAATATTTTTTATTCCTAAATAATTCCTGATAGGAATATTCCACCACATGTCAATTAATTTGTCTTTATTTATGTTGTAATTATAAATATACGAAAATTCTTGGTTTTTATTTACTTCAATTGGTATCCCATAACTAGATTTATATGAACGGTTCATATCTTCATAATAAACAAATTTCGATGATAAAACATCATATCTATAGGTCTTTGTAAAATTGAATTTCGGATCTGGCAATAAACCCTTTTCCGAATTATTTGTATTTTTGTAATTAATTAATTGTTCTTTTTGATATAAATTCCTTTTGTTTTGTTGAAAATTTGGATTTTCAACAAAACAATGTTCAGTCACTTTATTTCGCCATTTTTGTGGTACTAATCGAGACCATTTTATCTGAGGTAAATCATAGTGATAATTACTTTTTGATTTTAACCAGTTTTTCCATTGGTTGATTCCAGAATTCGGAATTTTTTGAGTCTGTAGCTGGGAATGAGCTATTCCTTGGGTTACAAAATAATTTTTTATTTCATTTTTAAGAAATAAAGATATTCCAGGATATTGAAGAACAGACCTTAAGTTTAAAATCTGGGCTTGGGATAATTGGTAAAATACATAGGCTTGTGAAAAAAAAGAAAAATCAGAAAAAACCTTCGAATTCTTATAAATATTACTATTCTTAAGATGAAGAAAAGGTAAAATTCTTTTTTTTATAGTTGAAATAAACTGAATTATATTGATATTTGTTTTATCAATCCTTTCATGATTTGTTTCATTTTTGTAAATGGATTTATCGATCCAATTTTTTATTGATTCAAGAAAAAGTTGTGTATTAATTTTGGTAATATTAATGATATATAGAAATATATCTATGTATAGCCTTTCCTTAAAAAATTTCAAAATAAAATTTGATTTACAGATTAATCGAGCATTTTTTCTTTTTAATATTTGACCCATATTGTAGGGTGATTCGAATCTTTTAGTACCATAATGAATTTTGTTAGGACTACTATTTATTATTTTTATATTCTCTTTTGAAAATTTTTCGATTTGATTTTTAATTGTCCTTGTTCTATTAGCTACAGCTTTTATTTTTTTTTCTGTCATTGAAGAATTTGTCCAATTCAGGGATTGGGTTTGGATGAATGATTCATGAATCATATCATTATTGATTATCGAATCTTTTTCTTTTTTTCTTTTACTGGATTTTTCTCTCAATCCAACTACTACAATTGGATTTATGGTTGGCATTTTTTTTCTTTTTTTTTTTTGAAATAGAATGATTTCAATAATCCAATTTTTTATTTCATTCGAGTATTTTAGAAAAAATTCTATTTTTTCTTTGATAACTTTTAGATCTTCAAAGCGTTTTTTTCTAAATTTTCGAATTTTTTTGTTGATTTGTTTAAAAATAGGTTGAGAAAAAGGAGAGTATTTTCGGGGAGGACCGAACACAAGGTCAGTTTCCATTCCAAAAATTGTTAAAAAACAAAAATCTTCGTTTTGTTTTATTAAATCTTGATCTCGTGTCTTAGATTTGTGCCAAGGTTTTAGACAGAAAGGATAGAATATCTTTATCTGAATACCATCTGTTAACCAGTTTTTAGGAAATTCTGTTTCTGATAATTGAACGCCATTATAGGTACATTTAACATGTCTTTCGTTATTCCAATCATTGAAATCTTCAGCCCACTCAGGAGGTTGAAATAATAATATACGAACAATATTTTTTGCTATTATCAAGAAAGGCAATAGAATATATTTTCTAAAAATTGATTGAGTTATTAACATTAAACTCCTTATTACTTGAAAAAATGGATTGCTATCCCAGGCTTCGGCTATCTCTATTCGTGTTTCTTCTTGGTTTTTTTTTTCCTCTACTTGCAGTGTTTCTGCTATTTTTTGCAGTTGTTCTTGTAATTCATAATCAATTGAGTCTATTCCCATCCAATTTTTCACATTTTGTTTCATTAATTTGTAAAAAATAACAAAAAGATTTTCCTTTATTCTGTCTAAAAAAAGTGGGGAATGGATATCTTCTTGAGAGAATTCCCAAATACCTACTTTACGTCTTTGAACACGCATGGAACCTTTGATTAGATCTCGACTAAAATCGGCTTGTTGTGGATAACGTATAAATTCGATTTCGCCCGGTTGCTCCGCTATATCCACAGTATTAGGAGAAGGATTATCAGTATTCTCTTGCTTATCCGTATAAATCACTCCACGTTTAGCTCTTCTTGAGCGAATTTGATGCTCTCCCAAGAATTCGTTGTTTTCAATTTGTCTTTTATATTGTTCTATATCATCGATTAATTTGTATGACCAACGAGGAATTTCTTTCCTTATTCCTTTTTTTTTAATATATTTTTTTGGAATTTTTTGAGTAAAAGAATCCGCTATGATTGTATCAACTAAAAATTTCAAAAATATTTCGTGATTTTCGGAAGCAATTTGTCCTTGCTCTGAAAGTAAAGAAATATTTTTCTGATTGAATGTCAATTCTCCTTGACTCAATAAAGTTACAAAATGTCGAATTTTAGGTGATATTGATTTTTTATTAAATGGATCTTTTTTATGTTCAAATTCTTCGTAATTCGAATCATTATCCAGAACACTATGAATTTTATTTGTAAAAATTTCATCTCCTAAATTTTTTATTGTAGTTTCAGATATATTTAGAAAGCGTGAAACCTTGTATTTTATTATACCACGATAGGATCCATTTAATAAAGGATCCCGTGTTTCTTTCAAATATTCCTTTTTAGTTTTATCGTTGCATAATCGAGTTTTTTTATCAAGTACATTTATATAAAAAAGTCCTTTGTCTAGAATTGTAATTCTATTAACAAATTCATTACTTAAGTTGTTTTTTTTTTTTTTATTCGTATAAGTCCAATAATTATATAGTTCATCATCCAAATTGGATTTTTCTGTTGTAGCCAAAAAACGATTTCTTTCTATCATTTCCCAGAATTTTGAGAAACCGGTTGGATATGTAAAAGAAATTCTTTGTTTTCCATCATTTTGACATGGATAAAAAAAATATTGTGACATTTCATTTCTTATCGCTTTTTCAAATCGATCGTTTTTTATATATCGCGTTGGACGATTCCAACGTTTATAGTCGAAAAAAAGACCAAGAAGGGTTTTTTCATACCATAAAGGGTTTTTTTTTTCTTCAAGTATTTCTATTTCTTCATCGTGCAATTCATACTTTGTTTTGTCCTTTCCATTCACTCGGATCTTTTCCGTTTCATCGATTTTATCCGGATCCTCTTTTTCTTCCGAAAAGAGGGAAGACGCTCCTTCTGCTTTGATGAATACCTCTTCTTGTTGTTTAGTCTCCTCCGTTTCGGAAATTTTATCTATTTCTTCCTCTTCTTCCTCACTTTCTTTCCTTTCTGGGGTTGCTTCCAGTTTGATAGTAAAAATAGGTGACGGCATTCTGCCTAAATAGTAGACACAGCTAATAAAGAAGAGAA